TGAAGCAGAAAAACGTCTAGTTAATCTACCTGCAGCTTCTAATCTTACACCTGATACTCTTTTATATTTTATACCGTTTAATATAATTTTTTTAAGGTATTTTGTGTTTGTTTTATCTTGCTGCATTAAATCATTTACTAAATTATTATTACAATCAAAATCATTAACTGTAAAGAATTTTTTAGTATTTTCTACTAATTTAACATTTTTTATTTTTGCTTTTCTTATTAAAACTTTTAGGTATCTTAATACATTTCTTTTTTTCTTTAATTTTAATTCTAATGGTTGAGTATATATATTACTATTAAAATAGAAATATTTTAAATTTATTATATTAAACTCAACATTTTTATTAAAAATCTTTTTAATTAAACTTATTAAACCTTGTAAATATGAATTTTCAAACTTAGCTTTATTAATATAAAGTATTTGTTTATATAACATATAAAATTTTAATCTTTTTAAACTTGTTTTGATAAATCTTTTATAGTAAATATTTTGTACTGTATTTACCTTTGAATTATACTTAGGTAATACATTTACTAATATTGTACTTTTTTCTTGTTGTTGTTTTAATATACTTAAACCTACATTACTTATTAATTTTAATTTTCTTGTAAATTTAGCTTTTGTAAACAAACTTGTATATCTTTTTTTTAGTTTTAATAAATAATTAAGTTTTTGTTTGTTATAAACATATAATGTTATGTTTACTTTATCATTAGTATGTTTAAATTCACCATCACTAATAAATATTCTATTAGTTGATATTTTTCTATATCTACGACGTAATCTTGCTTTTCTTAATAAAGATTCTAATTCTAAATGGTATGTATTAAAATAACCTTTAATTAATTTCATAACAAATCTACTTTTAATAGGTATTAAACTTATAGCATTTTTATTATAAGCGTATACACTACTTTTTCAATTTCTTACTGCAGGTATTAAGTCTTTTTTATATATAGTAATATTACTATTATTTGATGGTTTTTTTTTATATGTACTATTTAATTTTGATTTTATAATATTTAACATATCTACTATTATATAAAAATATTAATACAATTAATAATAATTAATTATATAATATTTAAGCTTGGTTAACCAAGTCTATTACATTATTATTAAATTAATAATAATTATTATACAAATAATGAGGATAATTTTATCCTTTTTTAGTTAATAAAGATGTTGGGCGTTAAAAAAAGGATTATTGTTAGCAATAACTCACCTTTTAGTCGTTGAACGTCCTTATTTTAATTTATCTTTAAGATAAAAATTTGCTTAAAATAAGTTTCGCTTCAAATACACTTAATAAGTTGTCTTTGAAATTTACCCAATTTTTTACCAATATTTTTTAATATTGGAGGACTCACAGTTCTAAATCCCTAGCGTAACTTTTTCTATAATCCAAGACCTTTCCTTAATGCATCTTGTGATCATATGCCCCGCTTACGCGACTGATAGACTCGTAGGTCAAACAGTAAAGCAAGATTAAGCCATTAAACTTTTAAAGTATAAATAAATATCATATTATAATGGACAAATACCATTATAATATAACAATAAAACTTTTAAATATTAAAGTTTAAAATACATCTATTCACCATATAGTTAAAATCTTACTTAAAATAAAAATAAATGTAGAATTTAATCGAATAGTAACTGTATAATTATAATAATAATTATCACAAATTAAAATATTTGTATATAAATATACAAATTTACAATATGAACTTTGGATATACCCAGGTACTTTTTGTGGGATCTGTGCCCCGCATAAACTGCCTCCCAATCATCAAGAGAAAAATTAGGATACGAATAAAGGTGTTTCATTATTATCATTCAACTACCTTATACACTATAAATCATCCTAAACTAACACTCTTGTAATTAGTAACAGTAAAGCTGCATAGGGTCTTCTCGTCTATCTAGAGGTAAACAGTATCTGCACTGCTATTCCAATTTCACTGAGACAATCATCGAGACAGCTGTTGCATCGTTAAATCATTCATGCAGGACCGCATTTAACGGCCAAGGTATTTCGCTACCTTAGGACCCTCATAGGTAAGGCCGCCATTAATCGGGGTGTCCTTCAAAACCTCAGTTAATAACCAAGGTAAATCCGTTACCCAGCCGACATCGGGCAGACATCACACTCAATACTTTGATTTTTCATCTTTGCAGAGTGCTGTGTTTTTATTAAACAGTCGTACAACATTATTTCATGATTCCTCTTATTATTAATTTAATTTTTTCACAATCTTTCGATTATGTTAAATTAATAATAATGGCCCTCCTTATTCCGAAGGTACAGAGTCAATTTGCCGAGTTCCTTAATGATTGTTCACTCAAACGCCTTTGTATACTCTACTTGCTTACTTGGGTTAGATTCTAGGTACGGTCTAATCTAATATTTCCTGATTATATATTAAAAAATATAATTCTTTAATATATAAACTTTGTAAAAAATTTTCCAGAACCTTTACTACTTAATAAAGGTTTTGCTTTTTACTCTATTTATAAGTTTATATTATACATCATCAAAATTATCTTTTGATTAATATTTTTAGATACCGGTTTCAGCTAGAAGCCATAAGCTTAAGGCGAGGCTATAAAAGCCTTTTTCGTTACTCATGTCAGCATTCTCTCTTGGAATTTACATAGGGAATCTTTATTAGATCCTTTACATATATAACATATAACTCCAACTACCACAAAATGCAATAGCCTTTATTATAAATTGTTATATGCCCCTTTTTTATATTTATTATAAATATAAATAATTGTCTTTTTATCCAATGTTCCGCTACCCCACATATTATGTGTACAAGGTTTCGGTATATTATTTTAGATCCGTTAAATTTTCGGCGTTTTCTCCTAACAATTTAATCAGTGCTCTGTTACGAGGTCTTCAAAAAATGGCCGCTTCTAAGCCTATTTCCTGATTGTTTTAAAAGAAAACATCCTTTATTTCACTTAACAATAATTTTGGAACCTTAACTCTTGTTCTGGGCTGTTTCCCTTTAGACATACAACCTTATCGCACTATGTCCGATTATTTAACATTCATCTTTGCCCTTCCGAGTGCAAATACTCTCCGGTAAAGTCACTACAACCCCCCGATGTTGACAAATACATATTGTATTGTCCGAGATCACAGTTCTGTACCTGCTAAGATGTTAATTAAATTACCTACTTACATAGGTTTCGCGGAAAACCAGCTATACTAGTCAGTTTTGTCTTTCACTAACTTACCACAGTTCATCGGATATCTTTACAACGATAACCCGTTCGGGCTTTTAAAACCCTGACCATGGTAAGATCACTAGCCTTCGGGTCTAATCCTAGATACTTTTTCATTTTTTCATAATTGGTTTATCTAAGCAAATACTACTTAATATAATTTATAATGTTATTACTCACTATAAATTATAATTTTTCATTGCTTGCATCTAAAATTAACTTGCTGACCCATTATGCAAAAGGTACGCTCTTATTATTTATTTAAAATTTCACTCGAGCTGCTTATAAAATTACTATTTCAGTTTTTTCCCTCACGGTACTTTTCTCTATCGCTTATATATTTTCTTTAGCCTTAGAGGAAGGTTCCCCTATATTCAAACAGATTTTCTTCCATTTTACTTTTATTTATTATCATTAATAAAAAACAGAACTATATAATAATAGTACAATACTGTTTAAAAAACAGAACTATACAATAGCACTATACTGTTTTTTTGATTATAATTAGGCTATTATTATTCAGAAGACACCAAATAATAATCTCGTTTGATTTCTTTTCCTAAAGTTACTAAGATATTTCAATTCACTTTGTCTAATTATAAGATTTTTCTTTGATCTCTAGTCTATGTACTAGATTAATCTTGTAATATATAGCAAACCATCCATAATAATTTCTTTTTATACTTACCTTGATTTTATCAAGATGTATGGGATACATATCACCTATATTGTAGGATATTTTTAATATTAAAAATATTTTTCAGGTTATTATGATTCGAACATAAACAATCTCCAACCCAAATGAAGCGACCAACCACCGGACACTAACCTGTTTTTTTATTTTATATTATTTTATTTTTTTTACCCACTTCCTCATTTGAGAGTGGATACAGAGAGTATATGATTCGAACATATGAAAGTTTAATCCTTAACTAGACTCAAGCTAGTCGCCTTAAACCACTCAGCCAACTCTCTTTTTTTGATTCTTCAGTGACTCGAACACTGAACATATCCTTATCAAGAATACACTTTACCAGTTAAGTTAAAGAACCAATACTATATTTAATATTTGCAAGAGCACTTAGATTTGAACTAAGAAATATAAGGTTGAAGCTTACAGTTTTGCCTATTAAACTATGCTCTTCGGAAAAGAGATGAATCGAACATCTAAGTGTTAAAACACAATATTTAGCAAATATCTTACCCTACCAATAGCAACTTTTCCTTTATAATATTGTTTTCTTTTTATACGGGTTAGGCCGGCCTCGATCCGACATCTATTTTCTCGACAAGAAAACTCTTTACCAATTAAGTTACTAACCCTGCGTATTTTTATACGGCTAGTCGAATTCGAATCGACACACTTTACTTGGAAGGTAAACAGTCTACCATTAACTTATAGCCATTACGATTAATATTATTAATTATGACTAGCTGAATTCGAATCAGCACATCTTATGTGGTAGATAAGCAGTCTACCATTAACTTATAGTCATTATAAACTAATATATATAAAAAAAATATACTAGTATATATAATATTATGTAATATTACATAATATTATTATTTTTTTTTTTGTTTTGTTTTGTTGTTATAACAATTTTAATTTTTATTCTTTTTTATTTTATTTAAATTAGACATATCATGTCTACTTTACTTGTTAAATTACTAACAAGTAATAATACATATATGTATAAACAGTCCAATTAATAAGTACACCGTATCAGTATTTGTTTTTTTTAAGACCTATGGGATTTGAACCCATATTATAATGATTAAAAGTCACATGTTTTACCATTAAACTAAAGTCTCTTTATATTATTAATAATAATAATAATTATTGATTAATTTAATATAAATTATATTATATTAATATTAATTGTACAATAATTAATATTTAATAACCTCAGTAATAAACTGAAATATATAAAAATAATCAAACTACATCAACAAAATGTCAGTATAATATACCAGATTCGTAACCAAGGTGATGGTGATCTGTTAAATGGTATGCTGCTAAACGTCATAATCCTACAGCTAAGAATGCTGTTCCTATAATAACGTGTAAACCGTGGAAACCTGTTCCAAAGTAGAAACATGAACCATAAACACTATCAGAAATAGTGAAAGAAGATACTGAATATTCAACTCCTTGGAAGAAAGTAAATATTACTGCTAATATTATTGTAACTACTGTTCCATATAAAGCTCCTTTTCTATTACCTTGTATTAATGAATGGTGTGCATATGTAATTGTTACACCTGATGATAATAACAATATAGTATTTAATAATGGTAATTCAAAAGGATTTACAGCTTGTATACCTAATGGTGGTCATTGGGCACCTACTTCTACACTTGGTGAAATAGCACTGTGGAAGAATGCTCAGAATATAGCTAAGAAGAAGAATACTTCAGATATTATGAATAATCCTACTCCTAAGTTTAATCCTTTTTGTACTGCATTAGTATGATTTCCTAAATATGTACCTTCTGAGATTACATCTCTAAATCATAAACCCATTACATACATTACATTAAATACAGCTACAGGTACTAAATACTCAAATCCTTGGAATCCGTGCATAAATAAAACTGTTGCTGTTGTTAATATAAATAATGACACACTAGTAAATAATGGTCATGGTGATGGTGAAACTAAATGAAAAGGATGATTTTGAAAATTACTTTTTGATCTATATATCATATTTTATTTTTATTTTTTTGGTTAAATTTTCAATATTTTATTGTTTTTGTTTTATAGTTATTACTATTGCTCCTACCATACCTAATAATAATATTATAGAAGTTATTATTAATCACATTGAATAATTAGTATACATTACATTACCTATACTAGTTATATGTGTTGGTTCTATTAATGAACTATCTCAACCTTTACTACTTGCATAACCTATTTGTTTAAATTCAAATATATTAACTAATTCATTATCTAATTTCATATTATATATTTCTGTAAATGAATTTGATAAACGAGAGAATATAGTATTATCTGTTAAATTTGTAGGTAATACTTGTATTAATATATATGATATTATTATTACAGTTAATATAGCTAAAGGTATATCATTATGATTTTCTCTTAAAAGTTCAGATATTCTAATATTTATTAACATTAATATAAATAGAAATAATATAGATACAGCACCTACATATACTAAAATATATGATAAACCTATAAAGTTATATCCTACTAATACTAATAAACCTGCTATATTAACAAATAAACCTATTAAATATAATACAGAAACTATAGGGTTTTTTGATATTATAGTAAGTATACCTAATAAAATAGAAAGCATATAAATAATATCTATAAATTCTATTCTAAACCCATTAGTTATATAATCATTTATTAAAAAAATATTATTCATAAAAAAAAAATGATGATCTATCATTATATTATACTAACTATAAAAATATCAAGATAGGATTAGATTAAATAATCTAATTAGGAAGAAAAGGAATCGAACCTTCGAAGGCCTATAGCCATTGAGTTTACAGCTCAACCCGTAAACCAACAAACGGACCCTTCCTTAAAAAAAAAAATCTTTTTCTGGATTTGAACCAGTTGGAAATAATTCCAAGATACCTTTTAAAGACATAACTATATATATATTTATGCATAAACTAAATATACATATAGATGGGTATTTTCCTTGTAATAAGATATTCTTATAAAGAAAATTCCATTTTTTTTAAAGTTTATATTTCCCGTGCAATTTCCATTACACGAACCTTATTTCGACTTAACACCAATCAAAGTTTTGCATACGAAAACTTTCCTGTATATTTATATACCTAATTATATATAATTATATACAGAAAAAATCAAACTTACTGCATCTTCTTCTTTCAGCGCCTGACGAGTGGTTAGTACCTAACTGAGATAAAATTCACCGTGACGATGGTGATTCACGATTACTAGTAATTCCTTTTTCATGTAGTCGAGTTACAGACTACAATCCATAATATTTCCTTTTTTGGGGATTAGCTCCATTTCACAATATAGCATCCCTTTGTAAAGGCGTATGTGGCACGTCTATAGCCCACAGCATTTAGGCCATAATGACTTGTCTTAATCCCTATTATCAAGTCCAATGTAGTAGCGAACCACTTTATACATATAAATAAAGTGAGGGTTTTCGTTAATTAGAGGAGTTAACCAAATCTCACGACATTAACTAAAGACAGCCATGCAGCGCTTGTAACAATTTTTTATAACTGTTATACAAGCTGTGGTAAGGTTTTTCGCGGATCATCGAATTAAATAACATACTTCACTACTGGTTTCAGAAACGGTCTAATGATTTCAGTTTATATGTTGCCATAGTACTCTTGAGGTGGAATGCTTACACTTTCGTTTATACATTAAAATTATCTAATGTATGACATTCATCATTGTCTGCTTGGACTATTAGGGTATCTAATCCTGTTTGCTACCCAAGCCTTCGTCTCTCAACGTCAGTTATTACATAGAAGGATGCCTTCGCCGTTGACAGTCCTCCTGGTATCAACAAATTCTATCTCTACTCCAGGAATTCTTCCTTCTCACATATAACTCTAGTAAATAAGTACTTTTTTTAAGTTTTATTTACCGTCTACATACCCTTTAAACCCAATAAAGATAACTAACACTAGCCTTCTACGTATTACCGCGACTGCTGGCACGTAGTTTGGTCAAGACTTATAAATAGATTATGTCATTATATACAATCTATTTAGAATTTTATGCGAATTAATCGCTATTGTATTTATACAAATACATTTACATTCTTCCAAGTTACTGGTTCAGCCTTTCGGCCATTGACCAATATTCCTCACTGCTGTACAAAAAAGCATTGGGTTTTTTTCAGACCCAATGTGGTCGATCAACTTTCCAGTTACGACTACGGTTACTGCTAGAAAAGTCATTACCTTTCCTACTACTCACCGAGATAAAAATTTACATCTTAAACCGGATTTTTTAATTACCTTTTTTTTTTTATAAGGGATTTTGCCCTTAGTTTAAGGTAGCCAATTTATCATATACTCACCTGTACACCACTACTACTTATTTTTAAATATTAATAATTAATATTATATAATTACTTATTTAATATTAATTTATTTAAAACCTAATTAGTCGTTCGATTAGCATGTGTCAAGTACTTGGACAGTGTTCAGTTAGAGCCATCATCAAACTCTTTATAATTTTTATTTGGTATATACCATACCTATATTGTATTATATTATTAATAATTAATTAATTTTTTAATGTTATTTTAAAAGATATATATAAGCCAGTTTCTGTTTAAAATATATATTTCTAAATGAAAACTAAACATAGGGGTAGTGTTCGAAATTATTTTTTATTTAAATAATTCTTTAGTTTCTGTTTGATTCCTAATATCTCTACGTAGATAAATTGTTTTATTTATCTTTATGTTTAATAAGTATTGGACTTTCCTTTTATATATTTTATATATCTATTTAACATAATAAATCTATTTTTTTTTTAGTGAAAAACCTATTAATTTAGTTAATTTATACTAATTTTTTAGGAAAATAGATATAATTAATTAATTATATATTAAATTAATATATATTTATATAATAATATATAAATATATACTATTTATTTTATTTATTTTTGTTTTTTGTTTTATTTTTATATATATTTATAACTTAAATTAGTGTAAATCTAATCCATCTTTAATATATGAACAAGCTAAAACTACGAAAACTTGTGCTTGAATAAATGCTATTGCTAACTCTAAACCTGAGAATGCAATAATAAATGCTAAAGGTATTAATCCTAATATAAAGAATATTATACCACTAGTCATTATATTATAAGTAAATCCACTTAATATACTTAAAAGCATGTGACCACTTAAAATATTAGCAGCTAATCTTAAACCTAAAGAAACATTTCTAGATAAGTAAGAAATAAACTCAATTACTACTAATAAAGGTAATAATGCTAATGGACAACCTGAAGGTACAAATAATGAGAAGAATTTTAACCCATGTTTTTGGAAACCTAATATTGTTGCACCTAAAACAATAGTAAAACTAATTGAGAATGTTAATATAAAATGTGATGTTGATGCAAAACTGTATGGTACTAAACCTATTAAATTATTTACTAATATAAATATGAATAATACATACATAAGAGGGAAGAACATTTGTCCTTTATTTGGGTTAATTTGATTTACTACTATACCGTGTACTGTAGCATATATACTTTCTTGACTTATTGATCAGTTATTTGGTACTATTTTATTATTATTTGTAGCTAATAAGCTATATGTTAATATTAAAAAAATACTAATTGATAAATATAAACCTATATTTGTTAATGATAGGTGTAAATTACCTAATAAGTTAGCATTTATAGAAAATAAATCTCTAACTTCAAATTGGTCTAATGGACTTAATACAAAATCTAAATGACGCATATAATTATTTGTTTGTTATATATTTAATTTTTAACTTTAAAACTCAATAGAAAATTGAGATAAAATAATAATAATAATTTATTATTAAAAAAAACTATATCTTTATTTTATATTTATTATAATTTGTTTATGTATATACGTGAAATAAAGATACGTACGAATTTTGGTAAAATAAATTTAGTAAATGCATATATTAACACTGTTAATATAACAAAAGCAAATACTACTTGATTTACAAAAAAGAATGGAACTAATTGTGGCATATCTATGTATTTATTATGTTTAGATACTTTCTTATTGTGTATCTTGACTTTAAAAGATTTTTAGGTTATGGAATGAATTTTTATTTTATACATTTTTTTTATGTGTTAATATAGCCCTTAAGATGAATCGAACATCTATCAAAATATTAACAGTATCCCGCTCTACCATTGAGCTATAAGAGCTTAGTAATAAAAAGTTAACTTTTTATTTAAATTCTCACCCAAGAATCGAACTCGGATCTAAATATTAGAAGTATTCTGCTCTACCATTGAGCTAGTAAGAATTTATATATATATATTTATTATATATATATATTATAGAATAGATTTATTCTATATAAAGATAAATAATCTATTTTTTTTTTTTTTTATTTTTTTTTTTAATTTACACTATATATTAAAGAAGAAACTGAGTAATGTAAACCATCTAATATTGGTGCTGGGTATATACCAAACAATACTGTGAATACTACAAATACTAATAACATAATAAACTCTCTTCTAGTTACATCTCCTATATTTTCTACAAAATAAACAGAGTATGAACCTCCGAAAGCTATTCTATTATACATAAATATAGTATAAGCAGCTGATAATACTATAGAAGTACTAGCTAATATACCTAATATAGGCATTCTTTCAAATGCACCATATAATGACATAAATTCTCCTAAGAAATTAAATGTTAATGGTGTTCCACTATTACCTAAACATAATATGAAGAATAATATAGAGAATACTGGCATAATTTGAGCCATACCTCTATAATAAGTTATCAATCTAGTTGAAGATCTATCATATAAAATTCCTCCAGCACAAATAAATAAACCTGGTGATACAAAACCGTGAGCTAAACCTAAAACTATTGCACCTTCAATACCTTGTATTGTATTACTAAATGCACCTATTAAATAAACAGCTGCGTGTGATACAGATGAATAGGCAATAAGTTCTTTTATATCTATTGTTCTTAATGTACTAAAACTTGCATAAATTATTGTTATTACACCTATAACGTATATTATATATGTATAATTTAAAGAAGCTTTTGGTAATAATGGTAATATTAATCTAAATATACCGTATAAACTTAATTTTAATACTATACCCGCTAAAATTATACTTCCTGATAATGGTGATTCAACGTGAGCTTTTAATAATCAAGTATTTAAAAATATAACTGGTGTTTTTACAGCAAAAGCTATAAATATACCATAAAATAAAAATAATTGTGTTACATAATTAAAGTTTGCTTTTGATAAAGCATCAAAATCAGTTGTACCCATTATTGAAGACATTACTATTATAGATAATAACATAAATAATGAACCTAGTAAAGTATATAAAAATAAATAGAAACTAGCTCTTACTTTATTACTTGAACCAAATAATCCTATTAATAAAAATAAAGGTGGTAATATACTTTCAAAAAAGATATAGAATAATAGTATATCTAATACTAAGAATACAGCTAATAATAATGTTTCTAATAATAACATTATTACTACAAATGATAATACATTTTTAGATTGTATTGAATTTCAATTTGATAATATTGCTATTGGCATTATTATAGTTGTTAATAATATAAAGTATATAGATAAACCATCTACACCTAAATATATATCAAAATAACTTATTTGATAGTGTTCTTCTATAAATTGGAATTGTTTACTACTAAAATCAAATAATATAAACATTACTAATGAAACTATTAAATTTATAATAGATGTAGTTAAAGCTATAGATTTTATTTTTATTTCATTTATTATAGCTAAACCATAATTAGCTTCTATTGTTACAAAACCTATACCTATTAAAGGTATTAATAATAATATTAAAGACATATATATATATATTTTATATTTTACTTACTACTTAATTAATATGTTAATACATATTATTTTTACACCTTACGTATGACATAAAGCCAATATTAAAATATTGTATTAATATATTTTATCAAAACAATATTTGATTTTTTTTGTAATTATTAGATTTTTTTCTAATTAAATTTTACTTTATAATAATATTTGAGTTGGTAAAGCATCTAAACCATATACAACACATGGTACTAATACAACATATGCTATTATTAAAGGTAAGAATACTGTTCAACAAACTGACATTAATTGGTCAAAACGTATTCTAGGGAAAGAAGCTCTTGCTCAAATAAATGTGAATACAAATAATGCTGTTTTTATTGCTAAATTTATAGGACTAGATGATACATTAAGGAAAACATCTTTTAATATTGAATTATCTATTCCAAATACTGTATTTAATATTTCTATCATTAAATCAACAGGTAAGATAAATAAATAACCTCCAAAGAATAAAATACTATTTAACATACAAATTAATACAATACTTGAGTATTCAGCTAAGAAAAAGAAAACAAAAATACTAGCAGAATGTTCTGTCATAAATCCACTAACAAGTTCTGATTCTGCTTCAGCTAAATCAAAAGGAGGTCTATTAGTTTCTGCTATAGAACCTATAAAGAATATTATAAATAAAGGAAATAAAGGTAATATGAAATCTACTACTCTTTGTGATTCTACTATAGTAATGAAATTTAAACTACCTGTTAATAATATTACTAATAATATTATAGATGTTAATATTAATTCATAACTAATTAATTGAGCTGTACTTCTTAATGAACCTAAAAATGCATATTTAGAATTAGCTGATCATCCCGCTAATAATATACCATATGTACCTAATGATGAAACAGCTAATAAATAGAACATACCTAAACTATAATCAGACACAAATAAACCTGAACCATAAGGAATAACTAAAAAACCTAATAAAGCAAATATTAAAGTTATCATAGGTCCAAGGAAAAATAACATTATGTTTGCTTGTGTTGGTGCTACATATTCTTTAAATAATAATTTTGCTGCATCAGCAAATGCTTGTAATAATCCGTAATAACCTACTGCATTAGGACCTACTCTTCTTTGCATACTTGCCATCGTTTTTCTCTCAGCTACAGTTACAAAAGCAACTGCTAATAAAGCTGGTACAATTAATAATAAACATTCTATTACTGATATAATACTTTTCATTTTTTTTTTATTTTTAATTATTACAATATAATAATCTTTTTTTTTTTTATTTTTGTTTTTGTTTTTATTAATTTGCAATTATTTAAATTATTTTTAATTTTTTAAATTATATAAAATTTATATTTACATAAACATTTACATATCTCACTATATCTGAGAATATATTATAGTGTAATGTTACTTTTTTTTTATTTAACTTATATTATAAGTTATATTTAATTAATATATATATTATATATATTATATCTAAGAGTTCGGGGAACTCGAATCCCTTTATTTCGATTTGCAATCGAAACGCAGAACCTTCTACTCAAACTCCTTAAGGTTTTTAGCCTTTTATTAAATTATAAATATAATTTAATTTAATTTAGAAATAGTATTATTTTCTAGTTGATAATTCTACTAAACTATTTTCAACTATACTTAATACAGGAACTATTACAAAGAAATGTGCAAAATATAACACTGTTGATATTTGACCAAATTCAATAAATGGTGCTTCAACGTGTTTTGCTCCTAATTGCATTAATACTAAGAAATTAGCTACAAATACAAAGAATGCAATTTTACTTAAAGGTCTGAATTGCACTCCTCTTAATTTTGATAAATCACTTATAGGCATTACTAATAATACTAAGATTGCTGCAAACATAGCAAGAACTCCTAATAATTTATTAGGTATAGATCTTAATATTGCATAGAATGGTAATAAGTATCATTCTGGTACAATAGCAGGTGGTGTTTGCATTGGATTAGCCATTATATAATTTTCACTATCTCCTAAAGCATTAGGCATAAAGAATACAAATATAGATAATACTATAAAGAACATAAATATAGTTATTAAATCTTTAAATATAAAGTATGGAGCAAATGGTAATCTATCGTAATTAGCTGATATACCTAATGGGTTACCAGATCCTACTACATCGTGATATGCTATTAAATGCATTAATACTAAAGCTGCTAATACAAATGGTAATAAGAAATGTAATGCAAAGAATCTATTTAATGTTGCATTATTTACAGAGAAACCTCCTCAAATAAACTCAACTATATCTTGACCTATTCAAGGTATAGCACTCATTAAATTAGTAATAACTGTAGCACCTCATAAACTCATTTGACCATATGGTAATACATAACCTAAGAAAGCTGTAGCCATCATTAAAACAACTATAACTGTACCTATTATTCATGTTAATGTTCTAGGTGATTTGTATGATCCATAGTATAAACCTCTACCTACGTGTAGATATAATAAAAAGAAAAAGGCTGAAGCTGTATTAGCGTGTAAATAACGTATTAATCAACCATTGTTAACATCTCTCATTATATGTTCTACAGAATTAAAAGCTTCTAATATACTAGGTGTATAGTGCATAGCTAACGTTACACCTGTAACTATTTGGATACCTAAACATAAACCTAATAATGAACCAAAATTTCATAAATAGCTAATATTAGCTGGAGTTGGTGCATCTATTAAATATGAATTTAATATACTTAATAAAGGATTTTTTTTTAATATTCTCATTTTTTTTTTTTTTTTTTTTTTATTTAGTTAACTATTATTATATATTTTTTCTTCATAATATATATATACTAATTGTACTTATATATTATTTTTTTTTTATTTTTTTATATTTATTATAGTATATATAATACCTATATTGGATAATATAACTATATATATTTATTACTTTATACATTTTACCCTACCTACCTCCTGTTAATTAATAACAAATAATTTATAGCAATAAATTTACTTGCCACACTTTATTTGTAAAAAAAAACTAATATAATTTTATTAATCATAGTGTTAATAATTTTATTTATATATTAAAAACTACCTGGTACAAATAAAACAATGGCTAATAAATTAGACATATGTAATCATTCGTTAGGCATAAACATAAATAAAAGTATAACTAATGTTAATATTGAAATAGTTATAGATAAAGAACTAGATAAAGCAAATTTAGAATCAAAATATATTTTATTAACTACTTTGTTATTTTTTAAAACAAGAGCAGGTATTCTTAAATCTTTAAGTATATTTAAATATGTATAAGAATGTCCATCAAAGAACATTGTTTTTACAATAAATAAGTAATATACAGCACTTATAACACTAGTTAATACTCCTACAAGAGTTAAGAAAATAAATCCTTCTTGTAAAGCAGCAGAGAATACCATCTGTTTTGCAAAGAATCCCATTAAAGGTGGAATACCAGCAAATGAGAATAAAGTAATAGCTAAACTTAAAGCTAATATACTATTAATATGGAAATATCCTTTAAGCTGACTTATAAGTTGTATAGGAGAATTTTTTCTATCTATAAGGTTACTATGGTTTATATTTTTATCATTGTAAGCATATAAACTATAACCTATAGCTACTAATAAAATAAAGGCATTTAAATTAGATAAACTATATTGTACTAAATAGAAAATAAATGATTGTATAGATTCAACACTATTAATAGTTAAAGCTAATAACATAAATCCTAAATGTGAGATAGTACTATATGCAAATAATCTTTTAATTCTAAATTGAGTTAATCCTAAAACAGTACCTATTATTAAAGAAAATAAAGAACTTAATAATAAACTTGTAGTTCAAGTATATTCAGTAGTAATATATATACTATTAGTATAATGAACTAAGTGTAATAATAAAGTTAATATAGAAATTTTTGCTATTATAGCTACAAAAGTAGTAACTATAGTAGGTATACCATCATAAACATCTGGTGATCAGAAATGGAATGGAGCTGCAGATATTTTAAATAAGAATCCTATAGATATTAATAATAAACTATATGGTACATATGTAGTTATTTGTTGCTCATTAAGTATACCAGCTAAATTATTTATAACATAGAAACTATCTAAATAAGTAACACCTAAATTAGCATATATTAATGCAATACCTAATAAAATAAAACAAGATGATAAACCACCTAATAAGAAATAAGTTAAACCTGCTGAAGTAGCTGATTCAGAATTTCTATACATAGAACATAATAAATATAAACCATAACTTTGTAATTCAATAGATAAAAAAATAGAAACTAAATCACTACTAGATATTAAAAATAAACTACCTGTTATTATAAATAATAACATTAATGTATATTCTAATATAGTATATTGTTCTCCTTTTTTTAATATTATATTTGATACAGCTATATTTTTAACAAATTGTAATTTTGTAAATAATAATTTGTTAAAACTCATGTAATCGTTAGATATTAATTTTCTAGGATAAAATCCTGTCATATTCAATATTAATAAACTTATAACAAATATTAATATATGAAATGATTGTGTTATAGAAGATGTATAAAATAAACCACCAAATAACCCAATACCGTTATCTAAATATGTTATAAATAAATTATTATAAGATAAAAAGATACAATAGAATAATATAATTATTCCTACTCTTGAATAAAGAATAGCTGTATCACGTCTAAATGACAAAGCATTAGATAATAATAAACAGAATATTGAGGTTAAAAGCATACCCAATTTTAAGATATATTTAAATTAATCAATTTTAATAATATAATAAATTATATTATTGTTTAGTAGATAAATTACTATTTAATAATACAAATAATGTAAATATTATTAATACTAGTAAATTATTATCGTTATATGAGAAATATACTAATGTTATATAGAACATTAATCCTATTAATATATATAAAGCATATGTAGTTATAACACCTGTACTTAATTTTCCTAAATTAGTACTTAAAGATACTAATCCTTTTTCTAAACCATGAGGTCCTAATATTTCAACAGAACCTTTATCAAGACTTTGAGTAGTTTGACCTCCTAATTTTAAAACACCTTCTACTATATATTTATTATAGAATAATTCTATATAGAATCTTTGATTAAAGAAACTAAAGATATTATAACCAAATTTTGAATATTTAAAGTTAATAAGTAATTTAGGTAAGAATTCTGATAATAATACAGAAATTATACTTAATGATACAGTAAATACAAATGGTAATAATTTAAAGAATGTAGGTACAGCAAATTCTGTATCTAACATAATTTCATGGCTAGGATGAATAAATAAACTATTATCTACAAAGAAACCAGTACCTAAACCTATAAATATATCTTTAGTTATATAACCAAAGAATATTGAGAATATAGATAATACAATTAAAGGTATAGTTAAGAATAAATCACCTTCGTGAGCTATTTTATAACTAGATAAAGGACCATTAGGGTTACCTAAGAATGTTAAATATAATACTTTAGCTGAATAAAGAGTTGTAAACATAGCACCTATTGTAGCTACAAAGTAAATAATAGTACCTGATAAGTAGAATTGACCATAAGATGATTCAAGAATAAAATCTTTAGAATAGAATCCTGTCATAAATGGTACAGCTACTAAACTTAAAGAAGCTATTAACATAACTGAATAAGTTAAAGGTAAAAATTCTCTTAAACCACCATATTTTCTAAAATCTTGGTTATCAGCCACAGCGTGTATAACTGAACCAGCACCTAAGAATAATAATGCTTTATAGAAAGCGTGATTTACTAAATGGAATAAAGCTAAATTATAACTAGATAAACCTATAGCTATTACCATCATACCTAATTGACTCATAGTTGAATAAGCAATAACTTTTTTAATATCTTGTTGGAATAAACCTATTAAAGAACTAAATACTGTAGTTATAGCTCCTAATCATAAACATAATACTAATACAGTTGAACTATATTCTATTAATGGTGATGATCTCATTAATAAGTATACACCTGCTGTAACCATAGTTGCAGCGTGAATTAAAGCTGATACTGGTGTAGGACCTTCCATAGCTTGAGGTAATCAAATATGTAAACCTACTTGTGAACTTTTAGCTGTTGCACCTATTAATAAACAAATTCCTATTAAAGTAATAATTGTTTCGTTATAAAATGGTGCTAATGCAAATACTGTACTATAATCTATGTTACCAAAAGATCATAATATAGCAAACATACCTACAGTTAATAAACAATCACCTACTCTATTAGTTAATAATGCTGAGATAGAACTTTGATTTGCTGCTATTCTAGTAAATCAGAAATTTACTAATAAATATGAACAAACTCCAACACCTTCTCAACCTACAAACATAATTAAATAGTTATTACCTGTTACTAATATAATCATCATAAATGTGAATAAACTTAAATAACTGAAAAATCTTTGATTATGAGGATCATGACTCATATAGCTTATTGAATATATGTGTACTAAACTAGATACTATTAATACTGGTATTAACATAGAAACTGTTAATGAATCAAATCTGAAGTTTCATAATACATATAATGATTCTACATCTACTCATCTTGCTATATTTATTGTTACTGGTATATTATTAAAACCTACTTCAAAAAAAGCTACTATAGCTAATAATGTTGTAGTTATTACTGAAGCACATGTTATTATATGAGCTCCTGTAACTCCTACTTTTCTACCAAAAAAACCTGAAACTATTGAACCTAATAAAGGTAAAATTATTAATGTTAAATACATTATTTATATTCTATTGATATACTTCCTCTTAATCTATAATATGCTACTAAAATTCCTAAACCTATTGCAGATTCTGCTCCTGCTATTGTTAATATATAAACAGCAAATGTTTGACCTAAAATATCGTCAAAACTTAGTGAACTAATTAATATTAAAAATGTTACTGATAATAACATAATTTCTATTGATATTAGCATTAAGATTATATTTTTTCTATTTAATACAAATCCTAATATTCCTATAAGAAATAAAAATATTGAAAAATTCATTATTTATATATATAATTATATTTGATTTATCCATACTACAAAAATTTGTATTCTAAACGTGTATAAGATTCGAACTTATATTTACGTGTCCGTAGCACGCTATTCTGCCATTGAATTAACACATTTTACTCTTTAAAAGAGTTATATATTTATAATATTAATAAATAAAATCTAATTTTTAGATATAGTATTATATACTATATAAATAACATATATTATACCTATAATGTATTATATAGGAACTAACTAATACCTATATTACATTTATTGCTAAATTTTATTTATTAATATTACATACTTATATTTGTACATTAATGTATATATTGTAATATTTATTACAATATCAGTATATATCTATTTAGATACATTAATTCTTAAATATCCATTTCTATTAGTATTTCTCTCTTCTACATAACTTTTAACATATTGCTTTCAACTATTAAATATATCATCATTATTTGAACGTGGTATAATTGTAAGATGTTTCAATCAAGATTTAAAAATTTCATTATTTTGTAACATCATACTATGATTAGTATTTAAACGCATAACGAACTGATGGATTCATAAATGATTATATACTAAATTACCATTATCAGTATCTAAAGTTATACCATAACCATCCGTAATATGGCAACGTACAACGTTATTTTGTACATAATACACATATATATAACTATTTTCTTTATAAAATCTTGATCATCCTGTACTTTGAACTAAACGATCACTTAAATGATATGCTTCAGGATAAACTATTCTTGTAATACCATTATATGTAAACTTATACTTAAATTCTATACCCATGAGTCTTAATGGTTTTTTACATTTTCTCATTTCATTTGATTGAATTTTCGTTTTTTCATTATATTCCTCAATATCTACTACTATACTTGAAGGTTGATATTCATCATCATCTCTAGAAGTTTTATCACCAGATCATACTATAATATTATTATTATTATTACCTGGAGGTATTCCTCCACCATTTGTTGGACCTCCCCTTAAAGGTTCAACATTTGAAGAATTTAATAAATCATGTATATTAATATTAGTAAAACCTTCTAAAAATAAACTACTTATACCCTCTGATGATGTCCCCATTGTACAATAATAACTATCTAAAAAATTATTTAATAAATTTTGTTTATTAAAATTAATATATATATAACTTCCTGAATATAAATTACCATTAACATATGATGGTATTACCATATTATGTAAATAATCATGTATAAAACTATCTAATAGTGATATTAATAAATCTGGACTATTTATAGTATTAAGAACTAACATAAATAAAAAAAGATATATTCTACATAATATTTGAAAAATAAAGGGGGCATTTCCAGTTATACATAACATTTTAAAATAGTTAATTATATTATTATGTACTAATAATAATTTTATAGGCTTTTCTAAAAATTTTAACATCATATTATATCTAATACAATCAACAAAATTTAATTTAACTACTTCTGTTTTCTCCAGGGGATATCTAGGTACAATTTTATATCTTAAATTTTTCATACTCATCATTTTTTTTTTTATTATTACAATATAAAATACATAATTTTTATTATTTTTTTGTTTTTGTTTTTATTAATTTGCAATTATTTAAATAATTTTTATTTTTTAAATTATATAAAATTTATATTTACATAAACATTTACATATCTCACTATATTTGAGAATATATTATAGTGTAATGTTACTTTTTATTATTACTTATTTTAGCGGAATAAATATTACCTATATTGTATAATATACAATATATACATATGTATATGTACAAGTTAAAGTTATACATTAATATAGCTGTTTATATTAATGTATGTACCTAAATTAAGATTATTAATCTTAATTCCTGTATATTATACTCTGTAATAATTTAATTAACTTTTATTAGTTAATAATTTAATTACTTAGAATAAATATCTAACTAACCTTCCATTTGCTCTCTTAATCATAATAAGAAATCTCTTATTGAAACAGATTGGATAGCAATTGGCATAGAACTATGTAATATACCACATATTTCAGAACATTGACCAAAGAAAGTACCTGGACGGTTTACATAAACAGAAGCTTGATTTAATCTACCTGGGTAAGCATCTGCTTTAATACCTAATGAAGGGCAAGCATAAGAGTGTATAACATCTGCAGCTGAAATAACAAATCTTGTGTGTGTTAATTCTGGTATTATAACTCTATTATCTACTTCTAACATTCTAAATTGTCCTTCTTCTAAATCACTTTCGGGTACTATATATGAATCAAATTCTATAAATTCATCATCTTCGTTAGTGAAATCAGGATATTGGTAACTTCAATATCATTGGTGACCTTCTGCATATACAACTAATGAAGGGTCCATTACTTCATCCATTAAATATAATAATTTGAATGATGGGAATGCTATTAATATTAATATAAATGCTGGTGATATTGTTCATATTAACTCAATTAAAGTACCATGATTCATATATTTATGAGCTATTGGTGATCTAGTAGCTAAAAAATTTTTTAATATATTTACTATCATTCATGTAACAGTAAATAAAACAATAGCTAAATAGAACATAATATTATTATGTAATTCTTCTATTCCTTCCATTTGAGGTGAAGCACTATCTTGGAAAAATAAACCTCAAGGTGTTGGTGCATCCATTTGTAATGTTAATATAAACGTAATTAAATTTAAATTCATTTGTTGTTATTAATACAAACTTTTAATTTTACTAACCTAATTTTAGGATTAATTTAAATCCTAGTTATATTTGTAATTTTTTACTTTATAAATTTACAATATTTATAAGTATTTATTTATTTATTTATTTTTCATAAATAATAATTTTATTAATTATCGAGTCACTATATTTTTCATATTATTTATAGTATAACTTACTCTTATTATATTTGTAGATTTTTAGTTATTTATAATAATAACTAACTATTATTTATATATTAAAGAATATCCTTTTCAAGATTTATTCTCGAAATTGTAAACTTGTCTACTTTCTATTTTTAAAGCATTTTTACCTAATTCAAAAGCAAATCCTAATGTTAATACTAAAAAGAATACTAACATTATTACTAACCCATATATACCATTAGTATAAGCACTTACTACATAAGGGTATACTAATAAAATTTCTAAGTCAAATAATAAAAACAATAAAGCAAAAATAAAGAAAGATATACTAAATTGTGTTCTATTTTGTCCTAAGAAAGAATGAAAACCACATTCAAAAGCACTATCTTTTTCATGGTATGGATTATGAGGTGATAATATTAAATTAACTAATAATAATACTATACCTAATACTGGTATTAAAAAAAAAAAAAAGTTGTACTTGTCATTTATAATATTAAGAAATATTTTATTAAAAAAATTTTAGTTTTTTATTTATATATTATTTACCTAATATAGTCTAAAAACATATATATTTATATGATTAACATTAATATATAAAATATAAAATAAATATTTATATATTTATTATATTTTACTATCCATATATAATTATATAATATTTATATAATTACACATAAAACCCCTACCACCTCCCTTATATTTCATACATATATATATATATACCATATATTATTTTATTTTATTTGTAAAAACCCACTCACCCTCTCCTTTTAAATATATATATTTAATATCTAAACCCTATTATATTTATAACCTAAAACTTTATAAATATTATAGCACTATATTTATTTACAAAGTTAGATTATAATTTTTTCACTTTATTTTTCATTTGTAAGCCTTGTGGCTATATTTAATTTAATTAATTAATTTAAATATGATAGATTTTTTTTTAATGTTAAAAAAAAAATAAAAAAAACTATAGTATAATCTAATATACTCTATAATATAATAAAACTAATAAATTAGCTAATAAAAAGCAATTTTTTAATATAAATATTATATAATATTCATCTATGCACATGAACCTTATGTATATAGTCTATAAGGTATTACATAAATTATATAATTCCTATATAAACACAACACTTGATATATATTGAAAATCAGAAAATAAAAATTTATTTTCCAAATATAGATATATATTATTATATAAATTTATATGTTATACACATATAAATTTTTAAGCCACATATAATAATAAAAAAGCCATCATCAACGCAAATAATCCTGTTGCTTCAGCAAAGGCAAAACCTAAGATAGCATATGAAAATAATTGACCTTTTAATGATGGATTTCTTGACACTCCAATTATTAATGCACCAAATACAACACCTATACCTATACCTGCTCCTATTAACCCTGTTGTAGCCATTCCTGTTCCTATAATTTTAGCTGCTTGTAACATTTAATAAATTAATATATTTATTTATTATATACATATGCTAATAAAAAATTTTAATTTATAATCCTTATGTTATAATGATTATAAATTATTATACACAAACATAGACTAAAATAATGCACATACATCTCATAACACATCTTGCATCTCACCCGATAATCCATTCATTCCTGCTTCGTAACTTAATTCAAGTCAATTACTTGAATTTAAAATAGTATCTCTTCAATGTGTTAACATTCAAGTTAAATTATGATTTAACTCATAATAAGTTACATCAAGAGATCTTATATTTAAAGTAAGATCTCTTATAAGAGGTAATAAGAGAGTTAATCCTTCGGATGAAACATTACTAATTAGTATTTCAAACTCATCTATACTAAAAGCATTAACAGATCTATTATGAATATCATCTATTTTGTTTACAAGATCTAGTCTAGTTACTTCATTATGTACTGATAAAATATGTGTTGATCTAATACCCAAAGTACCACTGTCGTTACTATAATTAGAAACTACTTGCATAATAATATCCGACATTCATTCAATCTGATGTTTGATTCAATAAGTATGTTCATTAACATCATTAATATACTTATGTTGCGCCTCCATAATAGTTAGAAGAGATTGCCCATCACCATCCAAAAGATTTTCTTGATTTTGTTGAATTAAATCCATCATATTATGTTTGAATTCTTGTGGAGTTGTAGATACTCGATCAAGAGTCATCATAGGCTGTGTATAATAGAACTCAACTTTTTTTACCTGTACTTCTAACATATTTAACATATCTTCTCGCCTCATAGCAGTTTCATTCATAGCAGCTATCATTTGCTCACTATTTAATGGAGAAGGTATATTATTAGATAATACCATTTGAGTTGAATTAGGTGGGGTTGTTCCTATAGAACCTATTTTAACTGGATATGAATGGGCTACAACTATTAATGATTTTATACTTCTAGTATACATAGGAAATGATCTATTAATTTGATTATATTTTGTGATTTGTATACAATGAATTGTATACATTATATGTAAATTTTTTCTTTTTATGTACATATTAAGATTGTATTGGTAAACTTGAGAAAGCATGAGGTTTTGGAGGACTTGTTAAACATCATTCTAAAGAACTATTATTTCTAGTGAAATATACTTGGAAAGTATCACTGAATAATTGTGGAGTTAATCAAGGATATCTTGATGCAGCCTTACCTTCAGTTAATTGTTTGTAAATAATAGTTAAGAAATATCATGTAGCTACTACACTAACAATAGAACCAACACTACTAACTAAATTTCAACCGTAGAAAGCATCAGGGTAATCACTTATTCTTCTAGGCATACCTTGTAATCCTAAGAAGTGTTGTGGGAAGAATGTTAAATTAACACCTACAAATAATATTCAGAAGTGAACTTTAGCAGCAAATTGGTCATAAGATAAACCTAATATTTTAGGTATTCAGAAGTATCAACCACTAAATAAAGCAAATACAGCACCCATAGATAAAACATAATGGAAGTGAGCAACTACATAATAAGTATCATGGAAAGCTACATCAAGTGAAGCATTAGCTAAAACAACTCCACTTAAACCACCAATTGTGAATAACACAACGAAACCTAAAGCAAATAACATAGGTGGTGTTAAATGTAAAGATCCACCATAACATGTAGCTAATCAACTAAATATTTTAATACCTGTAGGTACTGCTATAATTAATGTTGCTGCAGTAAAGTAAGCTCTTGTATCTACATCTAAACCAACTGTATACATGTGATGACTTCATACTATGAAACCTAAAACACCAATTGATAACATAGCATAAACCATACCTAAGTAACCAAATACATTTTTTCCTGATGCTGCTGATATAACTGTACTAATTATACCAAATCCTGGTATAATTAAAATATAAACTTCTGGATGACCGAAGAATCAGAATAAATGTTGGAATAATATTGGATCTCCTCCTCCAGCTACTTCAAAGAATGAAGTATTAAAGTTTCTATCAGTTAAGATCATAGTAATACCACCTGCTAATACAGGTAATGATAATAATAATAACACTGCTGTTATTATTACAGCTCAACCAAATAACGCTAATTTGTGTAAACGTATACCTGGACTTCTCATATTTAATATTGTTGTTATGAAATTCATAGCACCTAACATACTACTTATACCACTTAAGTGTAAACCAAATATTGCTAAATCAACACTTGGTCCACTGTGAGATTGTATTCCTGATAATGGTGGATATAATGTTCATCCTGTTCCTGCTCCATTTTCTATTGTTGCTGAGAATATAAATAATAATAAACTTGGCACTAATAATCAGAAACTTATATTATTTAATCTAGGAAATGCCATATCTGGACCTCCTACTAATAATGGTAATAAGAAATTACCAAAACCTCCAATTAAAGCTGGCATAACCATAAAGAATATCATCATTATAGCATGAGCTGTTATTATACTATTATATAATTGATTATCTGAAATATATTGTACTCCTGGTCCTGATAACTCTAATCTTATTAACACTGAGAAAGCAGTTCCTATTAATCCTGAAAACAATGAAAACATTAAATATAATGTTCCAATATCTTTAGCATTAGATGATAAAAATCATCTTTCTTGTCATTCTGTTGGTTGTTTTCATGAAAACACCGAAGTTGCTTCGATTTCTTCTCTAGATATCTCTGAAGTTGGTGTTGCCAAACTAGAGTATTCTCTTATATCTAATAATGTAGATTTATTCAAAAGTTTTTTTTTTTTTTTTTTTTCATATAAAGTTTTCAATTTAATTTTATTTGTTTTTTTTTTGCAATTTAATTATTACAATTATTTATAATTTGTTTTTACACGACAAAATTTTATTTTGACAATGTCAAATAAAATTATTTATTTACAACTTTCAGTATTTTTATAGAAAAAAATTTTTTTTTTCTATTATTTATGTGATGTTATTTCTAACACACATAAAAATTATTACTATACGAACATGTTTGAGGTATGTATTACATTAACGTGATAGATATATTATCTATCATAGGGCTAATTTGTAACATAGGGAGGGTACCTAGAATCGAACTAGGATATACTATTCCACATACAGCTATTCTACCATTGAACTATACCCACCTAAATATAGTATATACTATATATTATATTTTTTTATTTTAATACGTTTTTGATATGATAAATATCATATATAGTACGTTATACAAATATTAAATAATTTTATTTATAACCTTAACTATTATTACGTATATATTTTTATATATCATTTATGATATACATAGTATTTTTTACTAGATACTTAACTAAGACTAACACCTACCGAAAATACGGTATATATATTACCTATATTGTAGAATATATTAAAATACCCTAGGTATTTTAACTTTTAATATATATAAGATATTTATATGGCATAAATATATATATATATATTTATATATTATGTGGTATCCCACACCTATATTGTAGGTTATATAATAATATATATTAAAAATTTAAATTTAATAGAACTATATATAGCCTATATAGGGTTATATTTAACATTATTATAATATATTTATTAAAATTTATACATCTTTTTATTATATTACTATATAAAAATTAAAGTAATATAATAAAGCCAAGAGAGAAATTCGAATTCTCATTCTTAATTCATGAAATTATTGTTCTACCGATTGAACTATCCTGGCAAATAATACATATATAATGCATTATTATTATGTTGGGGCGACTCGAACACCCAATAGTAAATACCAAAAATTTATGACTTACCGATTAGTCGACAACATATTAATAATATAGATATGGGTAACAAGACTTGAACTTGTAAAGTAAAAAACTATTCCGTCCTAAGCGGAACCTGGTTACCAATTTCAGCATACCCATGTTATCATAATTTGCTCGAGATAAGACTTGAACTTACAACCTAATCAGCTTCAGTGATTCGCTCTACCAATTGAGCTTCTCAAGCTTATAAAATAAATTTATAAAAAAGAAAAAAATTTTTTTTTAATACTATAATTTAGTATTGTTGGAGTTATCAGGACTCGATCCTGAAATAACGATATGCAAAATCGTCGTTTTACCAGTTAAACTATAACCCCTAATATACCCGAGAAACGAATCGAACGTTTACGGCTTGCGCCACTTAAGCTTAAATTAAGACTGTCTACCAATTCCAGCACTCGGATTATATAAGACTAAAATGACTTGAACATTTACTCAAACCATCATGAGTGGTTCGCTTTACCGATTAAGCTATAGTCTTTGGTTGCGGACTTAGGGGTTGCACCTAAATTTTGTGGACATGAGCCACATATGTTACTATTACATTAATCCGCATTTGTTATTATTACATTAATCTGCATTTAAGAGATAGGTGACTTGAACACCTGACCTTTCGCGTGTAAAGCGACAGCTCTACCAACTGAGCTAATCTCTTTCAACCCAAGGGAGATTTGAACTCCCGCACTAACAGTGAAAATGTTATGTCTTAACCAGACTTGACCATTGGGTCTATATATAAAAAATAAAATTACATTACATCGCGCGCGCAATAAGCTCGCACGCGAGGAAACTATTTTATTTAGTAATAGCCTAATGCAAGTATCGCACTCACTTCTACCGATTACAAAACGGTTGCATTGCTTTTATGCTAAAAAGGCGTATTTTTATTAAAATGATATGATGTATAAATAGTATATTAATAATTATAATTAGTACTTTATATCTAAAAATGTTTTCATTCTTACAACTAAAGCCTATTAATTAATATAAATAAATTTATATTAATTATACTCGTAGTGTTCTACTACGTTTTAAAAGTATCATAAAGTTTGCTTCGCGTTTAGATGCTTTCAACACTTATCTTTAACTGATGTAGCCTTCCTGCCGTGCCTATGGGATCAAAATACTTAAGTATAAGTATTCGATATTATTATTAACTAATAATATACCATAAACAACAGGTAAACCAGAGATCAATATACCCAACTCCTTTCGTACGAAGGGGCTATCTTTAATCTACTTTAAGTTCCTCTAGAAGATAGAAACCATACTGTCTCACGACGTATTAAACCCAGCTCATGTAGCTCTTTAATCGACGAACAGTCGAACCCTTCATGATTTCTGCATGCATGAGGATGAGCTAAGCCGACATCGAGGTGCCAAACCGCGCACTCAATTTGTACTCTCTTGCGCAAATTAGCCTGTTCAATTTTTGTTATCATAAAAGATACGGACGACGTCAAAGGCGACTTAATAAGCATACTAAGACGCGCCAATTATACTTTTATTTCCATTTTTCTCAAAACGGTTCAGACTATTTCATCATCTTTATTAACTATTTTTAGGGAGGGATATTGATATTAATATTTATATTAAGTACCACTTACTCAACCTTTAACTCCAAAAGCTCCAACACGTGATGTAGAATTTATAACTGTTTGTTGTAA